AGGTCAAATTCAGGTTGCAGTTCAAGTTAGTGAAGTTATTTTATTGTGATTCAACATTAAAAGAACAGAATCACGCTCTGTAGGATTTGAACCTACGACATCGGGTTTTGGAGACCCACGTTCTACCGAACTGAACTAAGAGCGCTTTATTATGATGGGGGATACGGATGTCAAGAAAAGGATTCTTTTTGTACCCCCAATACATCTTGTATGTATAGTATCATAAAATGGTAGATTGTGTCCAATTTTAATCGATCTCAATTGACCCCTCGTTACTGTCCATAGGAGAAGTGATAAGTAGGGATGACAGGATTTGAACCCGTGACATTTTGTACCCAAAACAAACGCGCTACCAAGCTGCGCTACATCCCTTTCATTTGTTGTACAGCGCCATTGTAGGGAATCCATGTTTTGTTTTCCACATCACAATTTCCTCTATCTAAATAGAATTTATTTTGCCATTTCTTCTTTTTGGTTTTTTGGTTTCATTCTCATAAAGAATTATATACATACCTAACGTATAAACGTATAAAGGAATGGATATTTATCAGTAGTGCTCAGGAAGGAGGGTTCATCTTTTTCTGTTTTAGGGACAGGTAGATTTCATCTACCGGATCGTTGTATATATCCATTTTGGTTAGAGATTCCCCGTACAAATGATCTTTAACTACATATGCATCTGATCATATATGTATTACAATATACAATAAAGTCAATAAAGTTAAAGAAAAAGAAGGAGGATTTTCAATGCGAGATATAAAAACATATCTCTCCACGGCACCTGTGCTAACTACTCTATGGTTCGGGTCTTTGGCGGGTCTATTGATAGAGATCAATCGTTTATTCCCAGATGCGTTGACATTCCCCTTTTTTTCATTCTAGTTATTGACATGGGAAGGGATCAAGAAGATTAGAGATACAATAAATTCTCTGTGACTAACCCCCCCCTTTTTTCAGTTCTTTAGGATAGGAAAGAAAGAGTAAAGAATAAAAGTGGATTGAATCTCATCGAAACTCGGGTTCGGGTTAATATAGGGAGAACAGAAATGGAAATGTGGGTCGAGGGCAGGCTATTCAAGATCATACAAGATACTAAATGAAATACTGGGGTTGGGAATAATTGATAGTTAGAAATATTTGTATTACTTAATAATTTGATTATTCTATTGATTGCAACGAAATCTTTCATAATTGAATTAGATTTCGAGTTAGCGACTTCTCGTCTATTTATTTTTCATTCCTTTCTTCTTCGCTTCGGTTCGAATCGAAAATAGAAGAATTGAGTGAATTCAAAATCCAAAGGAGGTTCATGGCTAAGGGTAAAGATGTCAGAGTAGTAGTTATTTTGGAATGTACCAGTTGTGTCCGAAATGGTTTGAATAAAGAATCGCGGGGCATTTCCAGATATATTACTCAAAAGAATCGACACAATACACCTAGTCAATTGGACTTGAAAAAATTCTGCCCTTATTGTTACAAACATACGATTCATGGGGAGATAAAGAAATAAATCGAACGGAACGCGTGTGCCACTCTTCCAAGGAAGAGGAAGAAATTACATATACATATATAATATATACAAATCCAGCCCTATTTTGGTCGGATCCGAAATGAATGAAGAAATAGGATTTTAGAAATAAGAAATAAACCATGGATAAATCCAAGCGGCCCTTTCATAAATCCAAGCGATCTTTTCATAGGCGTTTGCCCCCAATTGGATCGGGGGATCGAATTGATTATAGAAACATGAGTTTAATTAATCAATTTATTAGTGAACAAGGAAAAATATTATCTAGACGAGTGAATAGATTAACCTTGAAACAACAACGATTAATTACTATTGCTATAAAACAAGCTCGTATTTTATCTTCGTTACCTTTTCTTAATAATGAGAAACAGTTTGAGAGAACCGGGTCGATCCCTAGAACTACTGGTCCTAGAACCAGAAATAAATAAGCCTATTCCTCAATCGAATCAAAACTCTAATTCGAACTCAGATTGAAGTTTTGTTCGAAAAAGCCGAGAGATTGTCGCGCCGTAATGTAATAATAAAAAAAAGAATGGGGGAAGAATAAATCTTTTTTTTATTGAAACGTGTTCGTTCATTCCTACTACTTATCTTATCATACGAATTTCTACTATACCCTCCCGGAGTTCATTCTCCGGGGAACTCCGTTTAAAGTATTCCAGTGAATTCCTTCCAATCTCCTTATTTGATGATCGCATTGGAAATCGTGTCAAGACAATTCCTATTTGATATGGCTATTTGTGCAGGTATTTTACGATTAAGAAGCAACTGCCTCTTGTACAGATCAAGTATTAATCGACTATAACTATGGGATCCCCTATTCTCACGAGTTACTGCATTTATCCGAGTGATCCACAAACGACGAAAACTTCTCTTTCGCCTGCCTCTATCCCGATGAGTGGAAACCAAAGCTCTCATTTTCTGTTGAGTAGTAGTTCGAGTAAGTCTTGAATGAGCCCCTCGAAAGGTTGCTGCAAATAAACGAATTTTTGTTCTACGTCTCCGAGCTATATATCTTCGTCTAACTCTGGTCATTGAATCAAAAGAAACTTTGATGAATAACTAATTGATTTCTTTTCTTTCAGTCATTCTTTTTCCCTCTCCTGGTTTATTAATAACAAAACGGATTCTTCCGATGTATAAAATTAAAATACAAATTCCAATGGCTTTTGCTACTATAACCTTCCCAACCACGATTTTTTTATTTCTTCCAGGCATTTCACCTCAAAAAAAAAAAAGAAATTGTACCGATATTAGGTATAAAATAAATCGTAAATGGACAAATTGTGGCTTCCATCGTTTCTATGGTTACTTCTTAAACGGCGAGGTCCTCTCTATACACCGGAGCCCCTTTCCTCATTTAATCAATGTTATTGGTAACTTGTACAGTTCACGCTCTTTGGCTCTACCGATGAATTATCGAGTAATAGGTCTTTTTTCAATGGGATCTATCCATACAGTGACGGCATTTAATTATGAAGGTTGAATAGGTAGCTGACCCTGTTAGTCCGTTCTTGCAAGAGTAGGAGCATAATCTTTCTGCTTCTTAAATATCATTCCCCCGCTTAATGGATAACCATTTGCTACCAATGGGAATTGCTTTTCATCTCAAATCAAGGTGATTGGATTTGCACCAATGGAAACCATAAATTCCATACAAATAGAGGTATACGAGAGATCTTTATTTTTCGATAGTGAATGGAGTTCTTCCATTCTATTCATTGGTACGAGTCATTGATACTGTAAAAATCGTCTCATTTGTTCTAGCTCATGATCCGAACGAGTCGCACATACACCCTAGTACATGTTCCTCGACGCTGAGGACATCCTCGAAGAGCGGGGGATTTCGTGACATTTCTGATTGGCTGTCTTGTGTTTCTAATAAGTTGTTTAATAGTTGGCATGCTGAATCATATACAGAATGGGCTGGTTTAGATCGATCCTAACCGGATGATTATGAATTACTTCCATTTCATATTTTACCCAGGTAAGAAGATAAAAGATCAAATAAGGGTTCATTCAAATTATGATTCGAAATGGAATCAAAGATTTATGCGAAATCCCCGGTATTTTCGATCGCTACAAGATCAACAATGCCATAATCTTGGGCTTCTGTTGCTGACATAAAAACATCCCTTTCCATGTCTTCGGATACAACCCATAAAGGATTGCCCGTTCTTTGTACATAAACCCTTGTGAGGGTTTCGCGGAGTTTCAGTAGTTCTTCCGCTTCCAGGATAAACTCTCCTGTGGGTGCCTCATAAAAAGAACTAGCAGGTTGATGGATCATAACCCTGATGATATAACATAATGAACGATTCCTCTATCTCGCATGATTGGGCGAAGGGAAGGGATAAAGAATAACAAGCAGGGAGAAAAAGATAGAATTGAACAACCGTACAGGCATCTTTTGTGCATACGGCTCTGTAATGGAATTTTTTTTTTCTCTTTTTTCATCGAAGAAAGAGACAAGTCGAATCTATCAGACCCAGATCGTTGAATGATCCATTTACCATCCTTCCTTTCGGAGTAATCAAAAAATACTATGATGGTTCCGTTGCTTTATATATTTATCTCGTCTGTGATTCAGCAATCCCAAAGTTTCTTTCTGATCCGATCAAATAAAAATAAGTAAAAAATGATCTTTTTTTTTTATTTTCACACTCTTTCATAACATAAATATTGGAAAGAGACTTCTGATGTGGAAGCAAAAAGGTTTGTGACGCTGAAATGGACCCCGATACATAAGATCAAGTCGGAAATAACCTTTCTTTCATACTACTATCTCGATACATAATCTCGTATTATGAAAAAATAATAATAGTTTGCTCATATCGAACTTGAAATGCCATGCTATTATTACTTAATATTATTATTATTTTATTCATATTCCATATGACGAAGGCATAGTCTTTTTTTCTCTCAAATAAAAAAACTCATTGGCGCCAAGCGTGAGGGAATGCTAGACGTTTGGTAATTTCTCCTCCAACCAGGATGAAAGATCCCATTGAAGCGGCTAATCCCATGCATATTGTATGTACATCTGGTGGCACAAATTGCATAGTATCATAAATAGCTATTCCTGGGATTACCCATCCGCCGGGAGAATTTATAAACAAATACAGATCCCTGGTATCATCCTCTATACTGAGATATACCATGAGACCAACAAGTTGATTCGAGATCTCGCTATCAACCTCTTGGCCTAAAAAAAGTAATCTTTCTCGATGAAGTCGGTTGATTAGGACAAAATTCTATTCCTTAGGAACCGTACACGCACCTTTGGGTGCATACGGTTCAAAAAATCAAAATTGAGAAAAAAAAAAAAAAAGAAATTGTCGATTCCAGCCCTATTTCTTTTTTCGTAGCGGGCTTTTTCTTCCATTTTTTAAGAAACATGAGTTTTGACTTGCTTCCCTATAAAATAAAAAAAGAATTCACTGAACTTATCGAGCTAACCCCTCATTGATGTATTGTTTCATCGAGATCTAAATCACGATGTAATTTTCTTGTTCCCGAATGGGCCTCTTCCACTCTTTTAGGTTTATGCTCTACTCCGGGTAAAGATCTGCCCGAATTCGATTTGCACATATAGGACAAATGATCCCAGTACCGCTTCTTTTTGCTATGACTTCTTTTTTTTTTTTTTTTTTCAATTTGTTTCATTTTCATGCCTTCCACAAAATATTCGATGTATTCATCATATTATTCCATTAATTGGCAATTTGAGATCACTCATATGGTATAAAGGAATCATTTCTGATAGGGTGGTAATCATACATGGATTACCTTGGTATTTTCTGAACGGAGCCTGTATACTTCATTTTATTGGTCCAAGCCAACCATAAATTATTTTAATTGAGAATATTGATCCTCCAACCAAATAAATTGATCTAATTGCACTTCACGCTTCGAATTATTGATGGTTCAATCAATCTTTCTTGGGCGAAACAGAGGATATCTCGATCGGGGGAGAGAACGGGGAAATCCCATATGACCCAATATGTCTGACAAGTCACACTATACGTCAACCCAAACTGCATCTTCCTCTCCAGGACTCCGAAAAGGTACTTTTGGAACACCAATGGGCATTAAATGAAAGAAAAATTAAGTATTCTTTTTCACTTTGATGTGGAAACGTAACAAACAATGGTTTATTGTCTTCATAATATTGTCGTTTATCGTATTTTATCGATAGATTGGAAGATTCATAGAGGAAGACGGAATAAAGGAAAATTCTTACGAACGGATCGTTCGAATGAGAAACAAGTATCTATACACTCGCTCACAAAAAATAGGATTAATCCCCCCATTGCGTATTGGTACTTATTGGGTATAGAATAGATCTGCTTCTCTTTGTTCCTACGAACAGAATTGTTCAATTATTACTAACGGAACAGAATAAATATTAACCCTTGTTTCGAGATAATCCAATGAAAAGGTGAGGTCCGTAGCATAGTTATTTCCATTGTGATAAAGTTACATAGTATCTATTTTTTCTTCGAGAAAGGGGTATTTCCATGGGTTTGCCTTGGTATCGTGTTCATACCGTCGTATTGAATGATCCCGGTCGGCTGCTTTCTGTCCATATAATGCATACAGCTCTAGTTTCCGGTTGGGCCGGTTCGATGGCTCTATACGAATTAGCAGTTTTTGATCCTTCTGACCCCGTTCTTGATCCAATGTGGAGACAGGGTATGTTCGTTATACCCTTCATGACTCGTTTAGGAATAAACAATTCATGGGGCGGTTGGAGTATTACAGGAGGAACTATAACGAATCCGGGTATTTGGAGTTACGAAGGTGTGGCCGGGGCACATATTGTGTTTTCTGGCTTGTGCTTCTTAGCAGCTATCTGGCATTGGGTGTATTGGGACCTAGAAATATTCTGTGATGAACGTACGGGAAAACCCTCTTTGGATTTGCCCAAGATTTTTGGAATTCATTTATTTCTCTCAGGGGTGGCTTGCTTTGGGTTTGGCGCATTTCATGTAACAGGCTTGTATGGTCCTGGAATATGGGTATCCGATCCTTATGGCCTAACCGGAAAAGTACAATCTGTAAATCCAGCGTGGGGTGCGGAAGGTTTTGATCCCTTTGTTCCGGGAGGAATAGCCTCTCATCATATTGCAGCAGGTACATTGGGTATATTAGCAGGTCTATTCCATCTTAGTGTCCGCCCACCCCAACGTCTATACAAAGGATTACGTATGGGCAATATTGAAACTGTCCTTTCCAGTAGTATCGCTGCTGTCTTTTTTGCAGCTTTCGTTGTTGCTGGAACTATGTGGTATGGTTCAGCAACTACCCCGATCGAATTATTTGGTCCCACTCGTTATCAGTGGGATCAGGGATACTTCCAGCAAGAAATATATCGAAGAGTTGGCGCCAGTCTAGCCGAAAATCTGAGTTTATCGGAAGCTTGGTCTAAAATTCCCGAAAAATTAGCTTTTTATGATTACATCGGTAATAATCCGGCGAAAGGCGGATTATTCCGGGCAGGCTCAATGGACAACGGGGATGGGATAGCTGTTGGATGGTTAGGACACCCTATCTTTAGAGATAAAGAAGGGCATGAACTTTTTGTACGCCGTATGCCTACCTTTTTTGAAACATTTCCAGTAGTTTTGGTGGACGGAGACGGAATTGTGAGAGCCGATGTTCCTTTTAGAAGGGCAGAATCGAAGTATAGTGTCGAACAAGTGGGTGTAACTGTTGAGTTCTATGGTGGCGAACTCAATGGAGTCAGCTATAGCGATCCTGCTACTGTGAAAAAATACGCTAGACGTGCCCAATTGGGTGAAATTTTTGAATTAGATCGTGCTACTTTGAAATCCGATGGTGTTTTTCGGAGCAGTCCAAGGGGTTGGTTCACTTTTGGACATGCTACGTTTGCTTTGCTCTTCTTTTTCGGACACATTTGGCATGGCGCCCGAACCTTGTTCAGAGATGTTTTTGCTGGGATTGACCCAGATTTGGATGCTCAAGTGGAATTTGGAGCATTCCAAAAACTTGGAGATCCAACTACAAGGAGACAGGTAGTCTGATACAACATTGCTCCGGTATCTTTCGCCTCTATATTTTATTTTTTTGATTTGACATAAGGTACCGTAGAAATATTGATTTGAATCATCGCCTTTCTTTGCTCTTGTCCTTTCTTTATCTGGGAAATAATCCTAAATGAACAGGTGTGGAAGCTATAATTGTAAACAACGATCGAATCTATGGAAGCATTGGTTTATACATTCCTCTTAGTCTCGACTTTAGGGATAATCTTTTTCGCTATATTTTTTCGAGAACCGCCTAAGGTCCCGACTAAAAAGATGAAATGATTTTTCATTATCTTAATTGAAGTAATGAGTCCCCCATATGGGGACTCATTACTTCAATTAGTCTCCGTGTTCCTCGAATGGATCTCTTAGTTGTTGAGAGGGTTGCCCAAAAGCGGTATATAAGGCGTACCCTGTAAAGCTTACAAGTGAACCAGATATGGAGATGGCGACTAAGGTTGCTGTTTCCATTATTAGAGAATTTCAAGACCACGATGGATCTATGCTACGATAAGATCGTTTATTTACAACGGAATAGTATACAAAGTCAACAGATCTCAACCAATGCAATAGTATTTATGGCTACACAAACCGTTGAGGGTAGTGCTAGATCTGGGCCAAGACGAACTATTACAGGGGATTTATTGAAACCATTGAATTCAGAATATGGTAAAGTGGCTCCTGGATGGGGAACCACCCCATTTATGGGTGTCGCAATGGCTCTATTTGCGATATTCCTATCTATTATTTTAGAGATTTATAATTCTTCCGTTTTACTGGATGGAATTTCAATGAATTAGGTCCATAAGAACCAGAAGCCCTAGCTTTTCAATCAAAAATGAATCACTTAGGACTCAGATTTATAGTCCATTCTGGTAGTTTGACCGTGGAATTCCGTTGTTTCGGTATTTCCGGAATATGAGTGTGCGACTTGTTATAATTGATCCTATTGATAGTACAGAGAATGGGTCTGTCATCTCTACAGAGATGGTTCTGCCTCGTCGGATATTCATCCTAGTATCTGGAGCACGGAATATATGGAATAGATCAAGAAATATTTGAACTATGATTCATACCTACTATTCAGACCTCGTGACTGGACTTCAAAAAATTTTCAAACAAAGAGGTATTTGATAAATTGAACGATTTTTCTTCCTTTAGAATCATGCTTATTTTGACCGAAGGACAAATCTTTCTCTGGATTTTTAGTCATTACATCTATGAATAAGTGATGATCAAATAGTTCTTACTCATAGAACCCTTGGTCTTAGTTTTTGGGTTTTATTGAATCATCGTGGTTCTAGTATGAATCTGAGGTTTCAATCGATTCATAGGGTCTCAACAAGAGAATTCCTATCAAAAAAAAAATAGTAAACAATAGTCAATCTGCATTACGCACAAACAAAAACAACAAATCAAATAACAAATAAATAGGGGAATAGAAGATTCAAGAGGCCTGTAACGATCAACATAAAGACAGATGAGCTAACTTGATATTTTGGCATTCTCATCACAACAAAGAAGAGAGTTCGGATTTTGGTTCCTTCGTATGCTTCAGAGACGATTGAATCAAGTGGATAAATAAGAAATTTCAAATTTTCTATTACATATCCATTGTAATCAGTATTTGGGTGTTTCTGCTTGAGCCGTACGAGATGAAATTCTCATATACGGTTCTAAGAGGGGGAGTCCCCTTGGTTTACCTATCTCAATAAAGTATATGATTGGTTCGAGGAGCGTCTCGAGATTCAGGCGATTGCAGATGATATAACTAGTAAATATGTTCCTCCTCATGTCAATATATTTTATTGTCTAGGAGGGATCACACTTACTTGTTTTTTAGTACAAGTAGCTACGGGTTTTGCTATGACTTTTTACTATCGTCCGACCGTTACGGAGGCTTTTGCCTCTGTTCAATACATAATGACTGAAGCCAACTTTGGTTGGTTAATCCGATCAGTTCATCGATGGTCAGCAAGTATGATGGTCCTAATGATGATCCTACACGTATTTCGTGTGTATCTCACGGGCGGATTTAAAAAACCTCGCGAATTGACTTGGGTTACGGGTGTGGTTCTGGCTGTATTGACTGCATCGTTTGGTGTAACTGGTTATTCCTTACCCCGGGACCAAATCGGTTATTGGGCAGTAAAAATCGTGACAGGCGTACCTGAAGCTATTCCCGTAATAGGATCACCTTTAGTAGAGTTATTGCGTGGAAGTGCTAGTGTGGGTCAATCTACTTTGACCCGTTTTTATAGTTTACACACTTTTGTATTACCTCTTCTTACTGCCGTATTTATGTTAATGCATTTTCCAATGATACGTAAGCAAGGTATTTCAGGTCCTTTATAGAGAAGACAGATCATAGATATTTGTAATCGATCATATATAATTTCGGGGAGGAACAATAGTGTTTTAT